AGCTTGATCGAACCAAGCCTCTGCAATTTCAGAATCCCCCTGTCGAATGGCCTGTTCTCCCCGGTCGGAATAGGTAAGTAAATTCCTTTCCTTAGAACCGTACTTGAGAGTTTCCTATCTCATACGGCTCCCAATTAATTCTTTTGGCGACCCATCTTAATCTACCTTATTTAACTGAATTCCATTTTTCCGAAATCCATTTGTTATTTTCTTGGATTAACCACAAGAAGTTAATTACATAAGTTTTAAACTCTAATTTAAATCAATAAATAATAAATCAGTTTTATCTTTTCTCCCACCTTCATTTCAGAAGAATAAAATATAGGTATCCCCCTATATAATTATTATTATCAGTTTATGAAAGGTAACTATCTCGGTTTCATAGATGTAATTCATATAGAATTTTTGAAAAAGACTTTCTTACATAAGAAAGAAAACTTACTATCTTTGGGATTTGATGCTACACCGCTGCTCAATACTTTAGTGGATCAACTCTATTACATAAGTGGATTCCTAACTCTCATATCATGAGATAAGTAAGCAGTTCTTATTGTATCGATCCAAAGCTAATTAATCTTTACGGTGCTTTCTTTATCAATTGTATCCTTTATCCATAGAATATAAATATATAGGCCATACTCTTTTTTTCAGGTTTGGGTTCCTACGAAGTATTTTTCCTTGCTACAGCTTCTAAAAATCGTTGTTTTGGACGATGCATATGTAGAAAGCCTTTTTTCTAGTATTTACTAGTCAATTTGATCTTTTTTCCTTATTTCTATAGTGGAGATAGTCGCACGTAATGACAGATCACGGCCATATTATTAAAAGCTTGTGGTAAAAACGGATTTCGTTCTAGTGCCCGAAAATAATATTCCAAAGCTTTCGTATGTTCTCCGTTGCTTGTGTGTATAAGTCCTATGTTATAGAGTATATAACTTCGATCGTAGGGATCGCTTTCTAGTCGCATAGCTTCATAATAATTCTGTAAAGCTTCCGCATAATTTCCTTCGGATTGAGCCGACATCCGTTACGGTCGTTTATTCTATTCAAAGAATCTCCGTTCCAGAACCGTACGTGAGATTTGCATCTCATACGGCTCCTCCCTTCTGTGCATAGTACTCTAAAGTGAATAATCCATGGAAGTTAAATTTAACTCTTCTCATTATGAACTGACAGGGGCTAGTATTTTTACAAGAAATTTCTAGCCAGCCTTCCTGCAAGAGCTTTTTTTCTTAACACTAATCATATTAGTGCCGGATAAAAATGGTAACTCTAACAATTTCTTTGTCCTCAACGTCCCTTATTTTCAGGAATTAGTCACTTCAACGATCTTCGATGGTTATACGGGTATCCAAAGTACGAACGAGATGGATGTTTGTTGTCCTAACCATTCTTTTTAGTCCCAATACCGATAAGGAAAAGGGGTAGTTTATAACAAAGTTTTAATCTTGTTGATTCCTAGGTGTAGTGCTTCTTCCCCTATGCTGCCTATTGGTAGTAAGTAAGAATGACCCATAATACAGAACCCATAGGTTAACCTTTCGCTCAATACTAAAATAAACAATGTAAGCATCTGAGGCTGCATCAATCGAGGATACACGACAGAAGGAATTGTTCCATCTCCAAACTTCACCTTCATCAAGCGTAGTTTTATTTTAATAATTTTGTCTTTCTATCTTGAATCATGTTTCTTTATCGTAAGACTGAAGGCTAAAAAAAAAAAAAAAAAGAATCAAATCGCACCATCTCTGTAATAGGTAAATGCCTCCTTTTCTCCTGAAGTTGTCGGAATTATTTGTAATAAGATATTGGCCACAATTGAGGAGGTCTTATCAATAAAATTTCCATTTATACGAGATCTAGGCATAATTAGCAATCCATTTTTAATTCTTCTCATTTCCCTCGTCCAAGGAAGATGATCTCACAAACAAAGGAATTCTACAGTACGAAATAACATAAAAATAGACTAAAAGATGGACTTTATACTCAAATCGTTTTTTTTTTTTGAAAAGTAAGAAATAATAAAGATTTTTATCTAATTATTATCCTACTTAAGTAGTATAACAATGAATAAAAGTATTACTATTTCATATAAGTTAAAGAATAAATAATTTTATTTTCCTACGGATTGGATTCTTATAATTATAGAAATTTTGATTTCATCATGATAAAAAAAAAGGAATATTTTATTCTTTGAAGATTTTCTTTTTTTTTTTTTCTATTAGATTAGAATTGATTGGCTATACCTGTACTGCAATAATAGCAGTAACTCGCTATTCGGTCGGTTTCTGATCAATAATAAGATTATGCCGGAAAGATGGCCGAGCGGTTCAAGGCGTAGCATTGGAACTGCTATGTAGGCTTTTGTTTACCGAGGGTTCGAATCCCTCTCTTTCCGTTTTTGTAACTTCAACTAATGCGTCAACGTTACCGACCACAATGTATCAAATAAAATAACAATGAATAAAAGAATTCCTCTCCCAACAATAAGACTTTTAAGAGATTCCGTGTACATAAAAAACAAAGTGCCTAAAAGATTGTCCGGTCTTAACTTCCGGTGTATCCTTTTGTAATACGTAAAAGGAGATCCAGGCTCTGAATTGACTTTGTTAAAAAAAAAAAGGGGGAAAGTTTTCCGAACTTTGTTTTCGGTAGGCTCAAATCTGACGGGAATAATATTCTACGACTAACAACTCATTAATTTTTAAACCCACCGAATTACTATCTATTACTTTATTTACGAATCCTTTATATTGGGATGAATCAACAGTCAAATGTTGCGGCAATTCCTGGCGGGAGAATGAGTCAATATAATTTTGAACCAGAGCTTTTGATCTTTGTTTATCTTTTGTAGTAATAATATCTCGAGGTTTGCAACGATAACTTGGTATATCTACTATATGGCCGTTAACTAAAATATGTCTATGATTAACTAATTGCCTGGCTCCAGGAACGGTCGAAGCCATACCCAATCGAAAAATAATGTTATCCAAACGCATCTCGAGTAATTGTAATAAGACTTGACCTGTTGATCCTTTTGCTTTTCTAGCGATATGCACATATCTAAGTAATTGTCGCTCTGTCAGACCATAATGAAAACGCAATTTCTGTTTTTCTTCTAGACGAATGCGGTATTGTGATCTTTTCCCAGAACGCAATTGGTTTTTAAGATCACTTCCGGATCTAGGTCTTTTACTAGTGAGTCCCGGTAAAGTTCCCAGACGGCGTATTTTTTTGAAACGAGGTCCTCGGTAACGAGACATAAAAACTCCTTTTTTTTTTTATTGAAACGTAAATTTCAATATTTAAATAAAAAATCTAAATTAAAACTGAACTAAAAAAAAAAAAAAAAAAGAAATCTACTGAAGTACTACAAAGTAGAATGTTGTTCCTAAAAAAAAAGAATTATATCAATATATTGTATTCATATTCAGATAGATTATATATATAAGTATATATAAGACAGATAATATAAGAAAAGAAGTTAAGGTTACATTTTATGGTTTTTTTATAGAGATCTAATTAAATTTCTCCAATGCTTTTTTTATTCATACTTGAAGGTTGTTACGACATAAAAGACAAGCTTTTTTGAAAAAAAAAAAAAAAGGTGGGGGGAAGAGTTTTTTCAATATTTGGATAAATTATCGATCCATTGCGAAAAAAAAAAAAAGCCGGCTATCGGAGTCGAACCGATGACCATCGCATTACAAATGCGATGCTCTAACCTCTGAGCTAAGCAGGCTTACATAATACATAAAAAGAATAGAAATAGTGCATAGGAACTTAATAAACCACAAAGACTTCAGTTACTGTATATTTCTAGTTGTTATTTTTGTTTTATTATATATTAATTAATTCTATTTTAACAATTACTTATTAATAAATTTCTACTTTTTTTTATTTATATGTTATTATATTTCAATCCTAGAATATATCATTATATATAATAAGAATATATAATAGGAATAAAAAAAAAGATCCTTATATAAAAGATCATTAACATCAATACCCAATAGAAATTTTTTTATATTCTATTTCTTCATTTTATAACAAATATATATATTTAATTCCTATTTCATTTATTATATATTTTTATTCTATTTTGATTTCGTTCCTTTTTGGGATTTACCTAATAAAAAAATATAAGAAAAGAGTCTAATAAAGAGAAATATGAAATCCAGATCATAATTAGGTATTCTTCTTATTTCATTCAGATCAGAAAATGGTAGCGTAAAAATAAGGGGGAGTATCGATCGTTCTAGTATTCTAAATAAGAATGGAAAAATGAAAAATCTAGAACTTATAGATTCGATGCCAAATATATCTATCTATATTGAATTGTAGATATATCAATGATAGAATCTTTTTTAATTTGAACAAAAAAAAAGTATAGGTTATTCAATAGAGATGGAATGAAAGAGGTTAAATAGAAAAGTATATACTTTTTCGATATATGAATTGATATTTTATTAATTCAATGGGCAAATTAGGGTCTCAACTCAAAGGGGGATATGGCGAAATCGGTAGACGCTACGGACTTGATTGGATTGAGCCTTGGTATGGAAACCTACTAAGTGTTAACTTCCAAATTCAGAGAAACCCTGGAATTAAAAATGGGCAATCCTGAGCCAAATCCTTGGCTTCAGAAAAAAAAAATTTCTATATTTAGAATTTTTGATTTTCTATATATTTTAGATTTTCCATATTCTATTATACCATTATATATATATCAATTATAAACTAATAATTTTAAAAGGATAGGTGCAGAGACTCAATGGAAGCTGTTCTAACGAATGAAGTTGTTTGCGTTGGTAGCAGGAATATTTCTATCCTAATTACAGAAAGGAAAGATGACCCTATATATCTAATACGTACATATACATACTGACATATTAAACGATTAATAATAATGACGACCTTAATCTAGAATTTATATAAAATAGATTCTATGAAAAATTTACGACTTATTGTGAATCCATGCCGATCAAAGTGGAACGAATAATCGGATATTCAGTGATTAAATCATTCATTCCAGAGTCTTATTTATCATTAAAACAAAAAAAGATTAATAGGACGAGAATAAAGAGAGAGTCCCGTTCTACGTGTCAATATCGACAACAATGAAATTTATAGTAAAAGGAAAATCCGTCGACTTTATAAATCGTGAGGGTTCAAGTCCCTCTATCCCCAATAAAAACAAATTTTATTTCCTCACTTTTTCCGCTCCGCTGGTGGTTCAAAATTCGCTACATTTTACATTCACTCTATTGTTTCCAGATGAATTTAAACAAATATGGAGTTGGATAGATACGATATACGTGCAAATCTACATATATGGACAAGTAATCCCCATTATGGAATCATTCATAGTCCGTATCATTATCCTTACACTTATCAAAGAAAGTCTTCTTTTTTTAAGACCAAAAAGATTCCAGGGACGTAAGTACGATGAAAATCGTACTTAGTCCCTGGAATTGACATAAACATGAGTCCTCTAATAGAATAAAAAGTAGTCGTTGGGATAGCTCAGTTGGTAGAGCAGAGGACTGAAAATCCTCGTGTCACCAGTTCAAATCTGGTTCCTGACATGTAATTAATTTATATCAGTCAAATTCATAAAAATGACTGGACATACTTTTTATAGTTTTATAATACGACACATACTTATTCATCTAAATATAGAGAAATATACCTCCTTTTTTATAGATAAGTATTATGAAAATAGGTATTCCATACTAAAAAATTTAGATTATCTTTCATTCAAAAAAAAAAGAAAAAAGGAGTTGAAGGATGGAAATAAACAGAATATATTTCAGATACAGTACAAATTCCATTTTTAATTCGACCCCTTTTGGTGAATTTTTCATTTTCTTTCCTATTCTATTTCTTCATTCCCGCGTATGTTACTTTACGGGTATGGTATGTGGTCTATCTAATATATGTGTGGTACAAAACAAAGTTCATGGCATAAAACCTTTTAAATTTATTCTACTGCCTACATCCATCCAAAATAGATATGATATACTATAAAAGAAACCCAGGAATCTCACTGAAAATGAAACTATTTTTTAACCCAACCCACTCATAATATAAATTATGGCCCATTCATTTGGAGCATAAAAAAAGGATCACTTGACTGGCAATATAGAGTCGTGTCATATAATCATAAAAGGAAACATTAGTTTTTTATCATTCAATGAGCATCTTGTATTTCATAAAAATTGGGAGTAATATAGTCTTTACGTAAAGGCCAGCCTATCCAACTTTCAGGCATCAAAATACGCTTAAGACGCGGATGATTATTATAAAAAATTCCCAACATATCATAGGATTCCCGTTCTTGAAAGTCGGCACTTTTCCAAATCCAGAAAACGGACGGAATTATAGGATTCGTCCTTGGGATAAAAACTTTTATGCATACTTCTTCCGGTCGATCCATACCGTACTGTATTCTCGTAAGATGATACACACTAGCTAACAATCCGCCAGGCGATACATCATAAGCACACTGAGAGCGTAAATAATTGTAACCATATACATATGAAATGACAGCAATGGAGTCCCAATCCTCCGGTTTTATTTGTAAAGTTTCTATTCCTTGGTAATCGAAACCCAAAGACCTATGAACTAGCTCATGCTTGACTAGCCAAACAGATAAACGACCCTGCATCTTCTTGATCTCTCCCACATTCTTATTTCTATGACGATTTCGTATTTACAATGAAATTTATAAAAATTGACCTTTGTTATTCGTTACAAAGAAAATGGATTTGCCTAATTCACCAATTCGTGGGAAAATTTTTCATTTTTGGATTTGAAAAAAGTTTCATCAGATCTCTCTGAAGTAGCTGGTGATTGATAGAGCAATCTTTGATCATAATTTCCAATATGGGTATTGCGTCGAACATGAAACTTGTGATTGGTAGTAAAGCATCTATTTTGCTGTTGAGACCCAATCCTATCTTCATAGATTTCTCGAGATATCTTCTTACGAAGTTTCGTTATAGCATCAATAACCGCCTCTGGCTTAGGTGGGCAGCCTGGCAAATAGACATCTACAGGAATTAGTTTATCAACTCCCCGAACAGTACTATAAGAATCGGTACTGAACATCCCCCCTGTAATAGTGCAGGCACCCATAGCAATGACATATTTTGGTTCAGGCATTTGCTCATATAATCTTACTAAGGAGGGAGCCATTTTCATTGTTACTGTGCCAGCTGTTAAAATAAGATCCGCTTGCCTAGGACTCGATCTTGGTACCAATCCATAACGATCAAAATCGAATCGTGAGCCTATTAATGAAGCAAATTCAATGAAACAACAACTAGTACCGTACAAAAGTGGCCATAAACTGGATAGTCTTGACCAATTCGCAAGATCATTCGATGTAGTCGAAATAACGGAATTCGGGATTGTTTGGTCAACTAATGGAAACTCAATCAAATTAATAACTGTCTCCATCTCTTTTTTTCCTTTCTTTTTTTTATTGTATGAATAGTCAGGAGCTAATACCATTCCAATGCCCCTTTTCGCCATGCATAAACTAAACCAACAATTAGGATAAGCACAAAAATTAAAGCTTCTATAAATACGGATACGCCCAATACATCAAAACTCATTGCCCATGGATAAAGAAAAACGGTTTCAACATCAAAAACAACAAAAACTAGAGCAAACATGTAATAACGAATTCGAAATTGTACCCAAGCATCCCCAAAGGGTTCTATACCCGATTCATAACTGGAGAACTTTTCTGTTCCTTCACTAATTGGGGCTAAAGCCCCAGAAATTACAAATGCCAAGATAGGAATAACACTTGATATTATTATAAATGCCCAGAAAATATCATATTCGTAAAGCAAAAACATAGAATCACTCCTATTAATGTGTACTGTACTGAATTACTCGATTCGAATTGTCAATTCATCCAGAACTTTTTAGGTGAAATATCATTTTTTTTATTAAATTTCAGAGTTTCATTATTTTTTTGTAAAGCCTGTCTCGCTTAAAAAAAAATTCAACAGAATTTCACTTATATTTCCATTCTATTCATATATTATATTGTAGACATATTCCGCTTTTACACAAAAAAGCTCCCCCCCCCCTTTTTTTTTTTTTTATTGGTTTTTTTATATTTTGCAATTTATTTAATAAATAAATTAAATAAAAATAACACTTTTTTTTATTAAAATCCCCAGAGAGGGTTATTGCAGATTCGATATAGATATTTAAATATCATCTAATGATAAATTGGATTCCCTCCCTTTGTTCTATATTTTTTTATTTATTAATCCTTTTATTAATAGATTATTAATATATTCCTTTGGTTGAATTGGGAGGAATCCTTACTTATATATACAAACTCATAACTTCTATACCAAACCAAAATTAGAAACCTTAAATCTTTATTATACGGGGTCCTTTGAGAAACAATTAAGTTATTTAATTCAAGTTGGAATAAAAGAGTCATGTCATTCCGTTCCGACAGACTGATAAATAGACCAATTAACATTTCAATAAATTTATTAGAAATGTAAATAAATTCAAATAAGGTTTTCTCTCATCTCGTGTACAGATTTGTATCGAAAAGAAATTTTTTTTCTTCCTATGAAGAATTCCGTTTCTTATAATTGAATAAAAAAATAAGTTTTTATTGCAATGCAACACGGAACGAAAGAGACAATATACAGAATGTGTAAAAGATATACTTGCCTTGGTCTATGGTCTAAAACAAAAACCAAAGGATAGAAAAAAATCTACCAAGCAATTGCAAAGACCCATAAAATCAATTATGGATCCAACAAGAAACCATAGAAATATGGAAGAAATATGGAGTCCTTTAGTCTTAGATCTTATCTTGGATATGTAAGTTAAGTTATAGGTAAGGTCTGTCTATTTTGGACAGATTTATAGATATAATTTATTGATATGGATATATAGAAAAGAAGATATATACAAATATTATAAGAAAGGTGGCGGAGGTTCGCTCATTCTTTATTCGGTTCAATCCTTTTTTAATAAAAAAAAAGGATTGAGCCGAGTTTAGTTAATTACACTTAGAAGAATAAACAGGAATTACTGAATTATGCACGTTTATCTAGTTTAGTCTATCGTGTCTACCGGTTTGAACTCAAATTTGATCTCTTTCCACACTTCACAAGCAGCGGCAAGTTCAGGGCTCCATTTGCAAGCTTCACGGATAATTTCATTACCTTCACTAGCTAGATCACGCCCTTCATTACGAGCTTGTACACACGCTTCTAAAGCCACCCTATTAGCTACTGCACCCGGTGCATTTCCCCAAGGGTGTCCTAAAGTTCCTCCGCCAAACTGTAGTACAGAATCATCTCCAAAGATCTCAGTCAAGGCAGGCATATGCCAAACATGAATACCCCCTGAAGCCACAGGCAAAACACCCGGCATAGAGACCCAATCTTGAGTGAAAAAAATACCACGGCTTCGATCTTTTTCAATATAATCATCACGTAATAAATCAACAAAACCCAAAGTCATCTCGCGTTCACCTTCTAATTTACCTACTACTGTACCAGAATGAATATGATCTCCACCAGACATACGTAATGCTTTAGCTAATACACGAAAATGCATACCATGATTCTTCTGTCTATCAATAACCGCATGCATTGCCCGGTGAATATGAAGAAGTAAGCCGTTGTCTCGGCAATAATAAGACAAGCTAGTATTTGCAGTGAATCCTCCTGTTATATAGTCATGCATTACAATAGGGACTCCTAACTCTCTTGCAAATACGGCTCTTTTTATCATTTCTTCACACGTACCCGCAGTAGCATTCAAGTAATGCCCTTTAATTTCACCAGTTTCAGATTGTGCTTTATAAATAGCTTCGGCACAAAATAAGAAACGATCTCTCCAACGCATAAATGGTTGTGAGTTCACGTTTTCATCATCCTTGGTAAAATCAAGCCCACCGCGAAGACATTCATAAACAGCTCTACCATAGTTTTTCGCGGATAATCCCAATTTTGGTTTAATAGTACATCCCAATAGGGGACGACCATACTTGTTCAATTTATCTCTTTCAACCTGGATTCCGTGGGGTGGACCTTGGAAAGTTTTGGAATAAGCAGGAGGAATTCGCAGATCTTCCAGACGTAGAGCTGAAAGAGCTTTGAACCCAAACACATTACCCACAATGGAAGTAAACATGTTGGTAACGGACCCTTCTTCAAAAAGGTCTAAAGGATAAGCGATATAAGCAATAAATTGATTTTCAGTACCAGCAACAGGATCGATGTGGTAGCATCGCCCTTTGTAACGATCCAAACTTGTAAGTCCATCAGTCCATACAGTTGTCCATGTACCTGTAGAGGATTCGGCAGCTACTGCAGCCCCTGCTTCTTCAGGCGGAACTCCCGGTTGAGGAGTTACTCGGAATGCTGCCAAGATATCAGTATCCTTGGTTTCATATTCAGGAGTATAATAAGTCAATTTGTAATCTCTAACACCAGCTTTAAATCCAGCACTTGCTTTAGTCTCTGTTTGTGGTGACATAAGTCCCTCCCTACAATTAATGAATTAATAATTCTCACAACGACAAGGTCTACTCGACATGGAATAAGCGTGAATTAAATCTTTGAAAAAAAAAAAAAAAAAGCGATTCCAAAAATTTTCAATTAAACTAAAATTTTCTACTAATTTAATCAATAAAATAAGACCACGTATTTGATTTTCACCAAATACATTATTATTGTATACTCTTTGATATGTATGACGCAACCCAATACTTGTTTTGTAAGTTTATAATTTATAAAAATCCTATTTTTTTTTTTATTGCATTTTAATATCTAATATATACTAAAGAAAAATTCGGTCTTGACACTGATATACGTTGTATATGTAACTTCTATATGTGAAAATAAGCATAATTAATCCATAAAAAAGTATAAAAAAAGAATAGACTAAAATCCATATAAAAAAAGTAAATAACAATATCCAATGAGAAATAATGAATTAATTATAAATCGAATTTAAGTTCAAATTCTATAGATAATAAAACCCTAATATGAATGAAATTCTATATAATGATAAATAAATGAGTGATACTTCCTCATTTTTTATTCTTATACTTGTGATTTTGTTGATACTTTAAAATTGCAATAAAAAAAAAGGGTTAGTTGAACTTGAAAATGAAATTATTGAATGAGTAAATGATTGAATTCTATTTGGTCGGTTGGACGATATTGACTAAATTGAGTACTAACTTTCTTATGGATTCCATGCCTTATTGAATTAATCGATCCACTTCCTATCGGACATTTTCTTTTCGATTCAGAAATATTCCCAATAAATTTTGACATATTTTACTTTATCATGATTATAAGAATGAGTCTTACTACTTCTGATCCTACGATTTCTGCACTTGAAGGAAAAAAAAACCTAGGGCGAATTGTTCAAATTATTGGCCCCGTACTGGATGTTGCTTTTCCACCGGGGAACATGCCTAATATTTATAACGCTTTAGTAGTTAAGAGTCGAGATAGTGATGGTCAGCAAGTAAATGTGACTTGTGAGGTACAGCAATTATTAGGAAATAATCGAGTTAGAGCTGTAGCTATGAGTGCAACGGATGGTCTGACGAGAGGAATGGCAGTGATTGACACGGGAGCTCCATTAAGTGTTCCAGTCGGTGGGGCTACTCTCGGGCGAATTTTCAACGTTCTTGGAGAACCCGTTGATAATTTAGGTCCTGTAGATACTGGCACAACATCTCCGATTCATAGATCTGCACCCACCTTTATACAATTAGATACAAAATTATCAATCTTTGAAACTGGTATTAAAGTAGTAGATCTTTTAGCTCCTTATCGTCGTGGAGGAAAAATTGGACTTTTTGGAGGGGCTGGAGTGGGTAAAACAGTACTCATCATGGAATTGATCAACAACATTGCTAAAGCTCATGGGGGTGTATCCGTATTTGGTGGAGTAGGCGAGCGCACTCGTGAAGGAAATGATCTTTATATGGAAATGAAAGAATCCGGAGTTATTAACAAAGACAAGATTGCAGAATCAAAAGTAGCTTTAGTCTATGGTCAGATGAATGAGCCGCCGGGAGCCCGTATGAGGGTGGGTTTGACTGCCCTAACCATGGCAGAATATTTCCGGGATATTAATGAGCAAGATGTACTTCTATTCATTGATAATATCTTTCGATTCGTTCAAGCGGGATCAGAGGTATCTGCCCTCTTAGGTAGAATGCCTTCCGCGGTGGGTTATCAACCTACCCTTAGTACGGAAATGGGTTCTTTGCAAGAAAGAATTACTTCTACCAAACAAGGATCAATAACTTCCATTCAAGCAGTTTATGTACCTGCAGATGATTTAACCGACCCTGCCCCTGCCACGACATTTGCACATTTAGATGCTACTACCGTACTATCAAGAGGATTAGCTGCCAAAGGTATTTATCCAGCAGTGGACCCTTTAGATTCAACATCAACTATGCTCCAACCTTGGATCGTTGGTGAGGAACATTATGAAATTGCGCAAAGAGTTAAGGAAACTTTACAGCGTTACAAAGAACTTCAAGATATTATAGCTATACTTGGTTTGGACGAATTATCCGAAGAGGATCGTTTAACCGTAGCAAGAGCACGAAAAATTGAACGTTTCTTATCCCAACCCTTCTTCGTAGCAGAAGTATTTACGGGTTCTCCAGGGAAATATGTGGGTCTTGCAGAAACAATTAAAGGATTTCAACTTATACTTTCCGGAGAATTAGACAGTCTTCCCGAACAGGCCTTCTATTTAGTGGGTACCATCGAAGAAGCTACCGCGAAAGCTACCAACTTAGAATAGGAGTGGAGAGCAAATTGAAGAAATGACCTTAAATCTTTGTGTACTAACCCCTAATCGAATTATTTTTAATTCCGAAGTGAACGAAATTATTTTATCTACTAATAGTGGACAAATCGGTGTATTACCAAACCACGCCCCTATTGCCACAGCTGTAGATATAGGTCTTTTGAAAATACGCCTCAACGACCAATGGTTAACAGTGGCTCTAATGGGCGGTTTCGCTAGAATAGGTAATAATGAGATCACCATTTTAGGAAATGATGCAGAAATGAGTACTGATATTGATCCACAAGAAGCTAAGAAAGCTCTTGAAATAGCTAAAACCAACTTGAGTAAAGCAGAAGGTAAGAGACAAACAATTGAGGCGAATTTAGCTCTCAGGCGAGCTAGAACGCGAGTCGAATCTATCAATGTCATTTCCTAGTAAAGTTTATCAATGCCATTTCCTGTTAGTTGATATACCAGAACAATTAAAAGAAGTTATCCTTATTTATACTTCATTTTTGAATTCCGATAATTCAATACAATCAAGTAAAGTATAATCTGAGACAAAAAAAGATGTGTAAAAAAACTTATTAGATACCGGAACCAACGGTATCTAATAAGTTATACCTACTATTGGATTTGAACCAATGACTTCTGCCGTATGAAAGCAATACTCTAACCACTGAGTTAAGTAGGTCATTTCTCACTACAAAGAAAAAAAGAGACCCACCGCTTCGTGAATTATAGATGGAATCTTACTTCTAGGCAATACCAATCAATTCTTAATAAGAAATAAAAAACTTCTTAGAGAGTTATCTTCTGGATCATCAATTATTTATCATGGCAAGAAATTAATATTAATCTTGACAAGAAATTACCAATATGGTAAGATATCTATGACAAGGGCTATAGCTCAGTTAGGTAGAGCAACTCGTTTACACGTGCGCCAATGCTTTTCAAGAAAGTACATTATGCAATTAATATATTTGGTCTTATTGAGAAATGAATGTCTTACTCCAGTGATTCGAAAGAATAAGAGGACAATAGCCTGACAAATATTTATTTGGTTCAATCCGATTCAGATACGAATTCAGATGCCAAATGGAACTCATCATTGATTTGAGAATTGATAAGGTAAATATTAAGTCTATTCAATGCTAGGCATAATGAGTATAAGGGCCTCAAAATAACCTCTTATCGTCCTATGAACTTTAAGGTGTATAAAGTGTCATATTTTACTCTTGGAGCGTACGATAGAGACTCGATTTCACTTTTAAAAAAGTTTCATTTGAATCTAGGCCGGAGGCAGACCTACGTCAAGGAAATCCCTTTTTTTAAACACTTTGGTATTGCTCTTGGGTCAGAATCTAAGTAATGAATCAGAGCACATGGAGCCATCTCACTATCTTCTTACTTTTCCTGTAAAGATAAGAAAAAATATGGTGAACTAACTGATCTTGTCATCAGTTGATGAAAGAGCCCAATGCAACAAAATGCATGTTGGGTCTTTGAAACAGTTTGAATCATTTAGATATTCATTAGTTTGATCTGTTTTACCGAGAAGGTCTACGGTTCGAATCCGTATAGCCCTAGGAATTGCCTTCACATTCTTTATTTGTATTTTATAGTTTTCATTTCATCATTTAGTGCTTGTTTGTGTTGGGTTGGCATTGATTCACTTCGTTTTTCCATAGAAATGAAAACATTACCGCATATTTTTATGAATACAACGGATACAGCAAAACGAAATCAAAAAGCAATTAATTTCGATAGATTCAATCCAATTCCTATTTCTCAAATCATCAAATCTTGGACAAAAAAGATTCTCTTATTCATAAATCTTCGTGAGTGAAATTTTCGTAAGTTAATTACAATTACGTAAAACCTTTTTTTTTTTACATGATCAAAAAGTCTTGGTGAGACACTTTTATTTTGGTATACTCAATCCTTGTTCATTTTTGAATTGAAAATAATAACAAGACCCTGGTTATAAATTACAGCTTAACCCCAATCCAATCTAACTGGAAATGAAATTGCACAGAGCTAGGACCCCTCCTTTTTCTTGAAATACCGGGGTCCTATCCGAAAAGTATCAACGCTCGTGCCTTCTTCTATGAGTTAAACTTGCTTGAACCACTTTTGGTATAAAGATAATTATTTCTTTCACTATGTATTCTTTATTTTCTTAATTAACGATCTTACCAATTCAATTGGATCTATATGTTTAATTAGTATGGGAAATAAAAAAAATAATTATTGACTATTCATCTATTGTATTTGCAAATAAAGGGCAAGAAAAAGCTATGGAAAAAAGGTGGTTCAATTCAATGTTATATACTAAGGCTGGGTGTGAGCTAAATAAATCAATGTATGGTTTTGGTCCTATTGGTGGGTGTATTAGGGAAAATGACAACCCTATTCTAAACAATACAAATAAAAAAAAAAAACCTAGTGCGAGTTGCAATTGCGGTAATGTTGATTATTTAGTTGATATTAGGGACTTTTGGAGTTTGATCTCCGATGACACTTTTTTAATTATAGATAATAATGGCGACGGTTCTTCGGTATATTTGGATATTAAAAATAGTATTTTAAAGATTGACAATTCTATTTCTTTTATGAATGAACTAGAAAGTTCTTTTTCTAACTATCTGAATTTAGATAGTTGTCCGAATAGTGGATTTAAGAGTTACTATTATAATTACATGTCTGATACTCAATCTAGTTGGAATAATAGTTGCATTGATAGTTATCTTCATTTTGAAATGCGTACTTACATTAAGGGATATACTGACAATGACAGTTCTCTTTGGAATTTTATTTGTACTAAAAAAAAATTTTATAGCATGAGAAATAGTAGTTATTCTCATATAAGAAAAAGCTCTAATTATTTTGATATAAGAAAAGAATACAGGCATTTATGGGTTCAATGCGAAAATTGTTTTACATTAAGTTATACAAAATCTTTTAAATCACAAATTGATATTTGTGAACATTGTGGATATCATTTTCTAATGAGTAGTTACGATAGAATATCACTTTTGATTGATACAGGAACTTGGGATCCCATGAATGAGGATATGATATCTAGGGATCCCCTTAGATTTCATTCCAAGAAACATCCTTATAGAGATCGTATCCGTTTTTATCAAAAAAAGACCGGTTTAACTGAAGCTATTCAAACAGGCTTAGGTCGACTAAATGGTATTAAGATAGCAATTGGGGTTATGGATTTTCGGTTTATGGGGGGTAGTATGGGATCGGTAGTAGGCGAGAAAATAACCCGTTTAATCGAATATGCTACTAAGAAATATCTACCCGTTATTATCGTGTGTGCTTCTGGAGGAGCGCGCATGCAAGAAGGTAGTTTGAGCTTGATGCAAATGGCTAAAATTTCTTCTGCTTCATATAATTATCAATTAAATAAAAAGTTATTCTATGTATCAATCCTTACATCTCCTACAACTGGCGGAGTTACAGCCAGTTTTGCTATGTTGGGAGATGTCATCATTGCTGAGCCTAATACCTACATTGCATTTGCGGGTAAACAAATAATTGAACAAACATTAAATAAAAAAGTACCCGAGGGTTCACAAGCGTCTGAGTATTTATTCCATAAAGGCTTATTCGATTCAATCGTGCCACGTAATCTTTTAAAGGGTGTTCTGAGTGAATTATTGCAGCCCCATAGGTTCTTTCTTTTAAATAGAAAAAAAAAAAATTAAAGTTATTTAATTATTTTTAGTTTATAGCGAACAAGTATTTAATTCATTGTAATAAAAAAAATAAGAAGAATGGGGTTTTCTTGGGTCACATAAGTCCACTTGTAGTAAGAATACAAAATTTAAGATAATTCTTTTTTATTTTTCCCCAGGGTCCTTTTTTATCCTATCGGTATTCATTATTAGTAATTAATCACTCTCTATTAAATAAACAGGATTCTTTCTTACAGAAATTTAAATAGGAATTAGGGAAAAAAATTCTGCTCTTATTATGTCTTAGTATAGTCTTAATTAATTGGAATTTTTATATTCTTTTCATTAATATTATTTATATTTTCTTAGGATTTAATTCTATGAAAATGGAAAATAAGTAATTAAATTAGAATATGTTATTATATGAAAATGTAAATAATATTTAAATAAAATAATAATAGTAAATAATACATAAATATAGTAGGGGATACAAAAATATAAAAGAAATAAAATAGGGAATAGAAATAATTTCTATATTCTCTGAGAATCTACTTTTTTTTTTTATTAGAAATCCCTGTATTAGATTAATTAGAGTCGTAAATTTTTAATCCGATTTTTAAGATAAGACCGAAAGAAGAAGAATAAAAAAAGGATTAGAGTCGATTATCATACATATTTGTGTATAAATAAAAAGGTACACTTAATTTAGTTCTATATTCTTTATTCCTTGCACTTATTAACTACTTAATATTATTTATAATAGATATACTTATCATAAGATATCTTTCCTTATAAGAGGTACAAATATTAAATCGAGGCACGTATTCTATGACAGATCTCAACTTACCCTCTCTTTTTGTGCCCTTAGTGGGCCTAGTATTTCCTGCAATTGCAATGGCTTCTTTATTTTTTTTTGTCCAAAAAAATAAGATTGTCTAGATGCGATCGGAACAAGTCTGATCAATTAATTTCAACACTAAATCATAATAAAGGTTTACGTTTAGTGAATTTTGGTACGATATGTGGTTCCTTATCAAAAAAAAAAAAACGAAAGAGCTATTAATGGCTACATGATATATGACTAAATCCTGTATATAGGGATATAGCTAGTTAAAAAGAGAAGAGGATCAATTAATATGTAAAATATAAACTGGAAATCTATTTAACCTACTGTTGCTAATGGTTCACAATAAAATAGTACTAGTTGATGAGAGTTACTTCGGGGGCAATAAAATAAAAATCAAATGAATTTGAATTATTCTCTGAATTCCAATCAAATACAAGAGGATCTAGTATAGTAGAATATGAATTGGCGATCAGAACATATATGGATAGAACTTATAAGGGGATCTAGAAAAACAAGTAATTTTTGCTGGGCCTGTATCCTTTTTTTAGGTTCGCTAGGATTTTTAGTAGTTGGAACTTCCAGTTATTTTGGTAGGAATTTGATATCTGTATTTCCCTATGAGCAAATTGTTTTTTTTCCACAAGGAATCGTGATGTCTTTCTATGGAATCGCGGGTTTATTTATTAGCTCCTATTTATGGTGTACAATGTTGTTGAATATCGGTAGTGGTTATGATCGATTTGATAGGAAAGAAGGAATAGGATGTATTTTTCGTTGGGGATTTCCTGGAAAAAACCGTCGAATCTTCCTTCGTTTCTTTATCAAGGATATCCAGGCAATCAAAATAGAGAGTAAAACCATTCTTTATCCTCGTCGTGTCCTTTATATAGAAATATGGGGTCAGGGAGTCATTCCCTTAATTAATACTGATGAGAATTTTACTGCACGACAAATAGAACAAAAAGCTGTGGAATTGGCCGATTTCTTGGATGTACCAATTGAAATTTTTTGAAATAAGAACTTTTAGGCACCCACTCATTTTTTTTTTGTTTGGAAATCAAAATGATATTCGTCACTTAAAGTTTTTTTAGTATTCAGCAAAAATAACAAACGGAGATTCAATTGGTTCTAATTTGTCCAATTGGAATATTTGAGAACAACATTTGCTTATTACTCTTTTCTGATCCAAAGTAAATCCTTATTTCTTCCATTTCCCTATTTTTTCTACATTTAAGGATTAAAAAATTATACAAAAATAGGGAATAGATCCATAGGTTCCATATCTTGTTATAAAACTCATGCTTCAAAAATAAGATAAAGTCGACGAATAAAGCAAGTTCATTAACAATTCAGAGATCAAAAGTGAAAAAAAAGAAAACATTAACCTCTCTTCCTTATCTTGCATTTATAGTATTTTTACCCTGGTGGGTCTCTCTAGTGTTTAATAAATATTTGGAACCTTGGATTACAGATTGGTGGAATATCGGGCAATCTGAAACACTTTTGAATGATATTCAAGAAAAGAAGATTGTAGAAACATTCATAGAATTACAAGAATTATTCTTATTAGATGAAATAATAAAGGAATACCCGGGTACACATCTAGAAAAGTTTCGGATAGGAATCCATAAAGAAATTATGCAATTGGTCAAAACACGCAGTGAATATAATTTACATATCTTTTTTCATTTTTCGACAAATATAATCTGTTTCACTATTCTAAGTGGTTATTTTATTATGCGTAGTAAAGAACTTTCCATTCTTAATTCTTGGGTTCAGGAATTTCTTTATAATCTAAGTGACACAATAAAAGCTTTTTCAATTCTATTAGTCACTGATTTATGGATTGGATTCCACTCGCCTCACGGTTGGGAACTAATGATTGGTTCGTTTTACAACGATTTTGGATTGGCTCATAATGAGAAAATAATATCTGGTCTTGTTTCCACTTTTCCAGTTATTCTAGATACAATTGTGAAATATTGGATTTTCCATTATTTAAATCGTGTATCTCCTTCACTTGTGGTCATTTATCATTCAATGAATGAATAAAGAAGTCATTTACTATTTTTTTATCAATCAACTCAAAAAGTTTCTTTTCTTTATGCATAAATAAAGGATTTCAATCTTACTTATTCTTTATATTTCTAGCTCTTCAAAGTATTCTTGGATATTCCAGTACAATTATTCGATTACAATGCCAGACTCATGGATAGGGAACTATATTAGCTACCTACCTAATTTTTTGTAGAAATTTCGAGATCAATAATTGGATCATGCAAAATAGAAATACTTTTTTTATGGTAAGGGAACAGATAACTCGATCTATTTCTGTATCGATTATGATATATATAATAACTCATACATCCATTTCAAACGCATATCCCATTTTTGCGCAGAAGGGTTATGAAAATCCGCGCGAAGCGACTGGACGAATTGTATGTGCCAATTGTCATTTAGCTAATAAGCCTGTGGATATTGAAGTTCCACAAGCTGTACTTCCTGATACTGTATTCGAAGCAGTTGTTAGAATCCCTTATGATATGCAACTGAAACAAGTTCTTGCTAATGGTAAAAAGGGAGGTTTGAATGTGGGGGCTGTTCTTATTTTACCAGAGGGATTCGAATTAGCT